ACTTCTTCATTGAAGACATCCATGTAGAAGAACGTCGAATCCATTCTCGATCCAATAGAAGTAGGGGATGGATGGCATGTCTCATTAGCTGGCACTGGCTTTGGACACAGGGGGCTTGCTATTTGGCAAGAATATTCTGCCTTTCTATCCCTTGATGTGAGGAAAGGGGGAAGGGATCGTCATGCAAGAACTAGAAGAGGCTCCTCTAAGAGGTGGTCCTTCCTTCTATTGATCGGTTGAGTCGACGAGAGCTTTCCCAGAGATTCTCATAGATCGGATGATCCTGAGACCTATTGTACCTCAGTTGGGGAATCTTCCAGCGACTAAGCTATTTGTCTGGCCAGGCGCTTCTCTGTGGGCTCTTGGGAAACAGTCTCATCTGGTGGATATCTGGGAATTAGCAAAAAACAGTACCAAAGAGGGACTTAGCGGCAAAGAGGCGATTAGACAACATAGGAAATCTGGAACTTTGTTTACTGCACTTTATCTTAAGCAGTGCGCGGTGTCACTGCAGCAAGCGTATGCAGGTTCCGAATCTCCGAAGACTCTGTTACCTTTTCCTGTCTCGTTGACGAGGTCAGGTTATCCCATGACTTTCTTATGAGTCAGCTGTGGCATTTAGGTTTCCTATCTACAATTCATTAAACACCAGAAAAGCATTGGAGTCTTTCTTTTTTGACGATCTCCGACCCCGCAAGGCACTACTGTAGAGCACTACTGGGCGGAGCTTCTCAATCCAATTCCTTACCACAGCTGCTTTAAGCTTTCGTTCCTTTCGTATAGTGGAAAAGGGCTGGCTTTCCCTAGACGGAAGAAATAAGAAAGAAACTGACTTAATTAAGAAGACCAAAGCCATAAGCTACAGCTTCCCCTGCCGGAGTTGTGCTTGGTGGAATTCTGGCCTCAAATCATCACTTTATCACCGACCTTTACCCATGCTAAACGTGTCCCAGTTTACTAACGAACCGGTGACGTAAAGCTTCTATTCTCAATTTCTCCTTTCTTCCCCTCTGCAGCCTCACAGTTGTCTTTTATTGCCCATCGATAAAGGAATGACTCTTGGTGAGCCAATGAGCTCAAATCAAGCTAGAGAACTTCCTGAACCAGATAGTGTGACGGCGGAACTTATTGCTATCTATCAATTCCCAGAGTTTAGTTCAGAACCTCGTAGGCCGGGAATGCCATCCAGAAGCCTTTTCCTCTCGGTGTCAGTGTCAGCCAAGTTAGCATCGGCTTCCCCAAAGCCATCATTTTCAGCTGATGACATTGATGAGTGATCCAACAGTCTTGAGTGGTAGTTCTCAAAGGAGAAGGGATCCGAGGTACTAAGTAGCTCTGGATCAAGAGCTGGATGCTTACCTTATTATTCTGAAAAAGGGAAAGGCTTTTTTTATAGATTAAGAGGTGAGTAAGGGGGGAGAATGGAAGACCTCAGAGCCCCAACTCATATCGTACCAAGAACTTGCCATTGACCTGATCAAGCGCTTTAGGGAGATCACCTTCACCCATGTTCCGAGAATCTACAATCGCTTGGCTGACTCGCTAGCCCTTATGGATGGAATAAATACTCAGCCGCTCTAGTACACATGCTAGTACACCGAAGCACAGAGTCGCTTGTCATCGAGAGATTGGACATCCCAGCCACAGAGAGCCCTTCCGTCGAACGGGACTCATTCATCTTCTTGGATGAAGACTATCGAGAGTTGGAACATGATGAACTATCACCAGTCAAGACGAGGAAGATTACGAGGACGATGGGAACCTTGGTATTATGATTTCTACAATTACCTCAAGGACGGGCTCATATCAGAGTACGCCACTCGTGGTCAGAGGAGAGCCTGGAGGAGAACTTGCCCGACGATTTGTGATCTTGGGAGATGTCCTTTACAAAAGGTCCTTCAAGGGGTACTCGCCCTTCCTTATACTTAATAGGAAGAAGGAGCGCACATTGTTGAACAAGCTCATTCAAGAGGCAAGTACAAAGACTAAGTTGTACCCCAGCCCCACAGGTGTATGCATGATATTTCAGTAAAGATAAAGTAAGCATGTCCCTTTTCTGGCAGCAAGGCCGGGCTCTCTCGGAAACCACAAGCAAGTAGTAATGAAATTGCTCTCCAATTCTATCAAGAAATAAGGCTCCACCCGATTAGTATTGAGAAAGAATTGCACGTGTTTATGGATTGAACTGGTCATTTTAATTCGAGTTGGAATCAGAGTCTTTTTTTGCTATTTGTTTGAACATCTCGGGGGGGATATGCCGGACAACAGCTCCACTGACCCCCGATGGGGCTACGGCAAGTTATAATAAGTAAAGTAAATAAAAATCGAACTGGAGGAGCGAAAAGCCAGGATGGCTTGGTAAGCAAGCAACCTGTTATGTAGGCGCCAACTCCCATTTCTTTCTCTTCTTTCTTTTTGAATGACAGTTCATCAAAACAATTGCTAGATCGAGCACGCGACGCGCATAGTCTTAAGTTCAAGAGCGGGGTGTCTCCTCTTCAACATTTCTACTACTTCCTTGCCTCCCCTTTTCAGAGATCTCCTTGTTCTCTTCCCAGATTTTCCTCTACACTTTCGCCGCCTTCTTCATCATGTTGTTCCATCCTTCAGGGATGTTCGGTAGGTGTCCGGGCTTCCTAAAAAATCCTTCCGGCAAGAATGCTGCTTGAACATTGTAAGACATTGAACCGTCTCGCTCTTGTGAACACGGATCATAAGTGGCTAAAGCCGCCGGAATCCTAATTTATTGTCCATAAGCTCTCCTCGCTACTGTAAAAATTGCAAATTTCTTTTTATACACTGGCGCAGATGATTGCCCCTAAGGCACCGATGGACCAACGCCTTCGTCTATCACCCGAATTTATAGTAGTAGCGCCAGATCAAGCAGAGAGCGCTTTCAAGGAACGAAGTCATTTGAGTACTATAGTAGGTAGAGGTAAACTTCGTTCTAAAGAGGTATCCGACTCAACACAATCAGTCACTTAATAGGGCTTCTCACATTGGTCCGCGGCAAAGAAAGAGCAACCCAGGCATAAACTGGATATGCTATTAAACAAGGGGGGACCTCCCGGGCTTTCTATTCCTATTCCATAATAAGCCCTACCTACTAGTATAGTACTAGGATCCGGCTTCGTGTTCGTGTTCAAGAATGGGCTGCTAAAGCCTTTTATTTGCCTTTCATGACGATGAATGAATAGTCTTCTCCCTCTGATCATGATCATGGCTTGCTTACCGGGACTTCACTTTTCCCTTGGATGGAAGTAGCCTCGTCTCGTGGCGCCGGTATCGACCATCGCACGAGCAGAGTGGCCATTTCATTCAGCACTATCTCAACATACATAAGCCCGGCAGACGTAGGCTTCTAATGGGTGATCGCATTCCGCAACTGTAACGGATTCACCCTAGGGGTTCTTCCCTCTTGTCCTCGGCAACCAGCAAGTTTCTCCTTCATCGGACAATCTCGTGAGGAGGACTCTTACAAATGAAAGAGCCAGAGTCCGCCTTAGAAGGCCTTCTTTGCTGTCCATCTGTGTGAGAGGCATTCTTCAACTTCTGGCCCGATTTCTTATTGTAAATTTAAACCCCTCTGTTGTGCACTAAGAACTTTTGGAAGTTTCCTGCTGTTACGCCAAATGCACATTTTTACGGGTTCATCTTCAAGCCGTGTTCTCGCGCTCAAACACTGTCTTGAGATCAGACAAATAACCCGAAGGAAAGACTTCACAACTACATCGTCAATATACACCACCTCTACGATGTTGACAATAAAGTAATGGAAGATGAGATTCATTGCTCGCAGGTAGGTAACTATAGCGTTCTTCAGACCGAAGGGCATCACCTGCCAGCAGAATAGTCCGTCCAACAGCACCCGGACAACGGAACGCTGTTTTTGCCTCGTCCTCTTTGGAGATGAAAAGAAGATTATACCCTACCTAAGTGACCGTCCATGAATGAAAGAATTGATTGCCCATAAGCTCTGTCCACTAACAGATCCGCGATTGGCATTGGGTTATCGTCTTTTGGTGGGGCAACATTGAGATTCCTGAAATGCATTCTTTCCCCCCTTTTTGTTTGGGCAAAAATACGAGAGATAAGGGGATCTAATGCGAACCTTGACGCCCGACGGGCGAGAAAGGTAAGAGGTAAGGGACAGAACCAATGCTGTGTGGAAAGATGCAACGAGGAAACCTCTTCCCGTCCCGGTCGAAAGCCGTGCAAGCAAAGACGTTAGAGGATACTGCATCTCGTAACGGTAGAAAGAGGAAAGGCTAAGCGAAAAAGGTTAAGATTGCTTAATGAGTTATGGCCACTAGTCATTCGGATTTATCCTGACTCATGTAAGTATTCTGGGCATTTAGCTAGCCTATATCTCCGCTTTCGCTTCCGTACTCAACCGTCTCTCTCCTTAGTCCGATCTAGCCTCTATTGATTGAGAGGGTTGAAGACTCCTTTTCTTTTTTTAATGCAATTATTAATTCCACGGAACTTTCTCGATTCCAACGCAACTTATCCTTTTGGAGCTGACGTAACAAACTACGCGAGCCTCCCGACGAAGCCAACATAAATCCTATCCGAATAAAAAAAAGAAAAGGCAGTTTCATTATGGTGGTATACCAGCCGCCTGTTCTGGAACTTCCAGTTCCAATCGAAGCATATCTATCCGTAAATGGATTTGTATGTATAGCCACTTCAGTCGTGCTCGTTGTTTCTCTAAAGTATCTTTTTTCTGGGAACATGGTCAACCATAAATTATTATGTTCGCGATTCTTCATCCACCGATGCAGAAAATTATCCAGTTTTCCATTCTCATATGAGGCCGGAAAGTTTATTGGCAACAGGTCGGCACGAAGTGATTCATCATGCTCAAACATGAGGCGATCGTTCGTTAGGGACGGTTTATAGATCATCAAATTCCCACAAATGGAATGAGAAGTGGGTCCATGTAAATGATCGAGACCTCGGAAACAACAACGCTCCTTCCCCATATGGAGTTCGGAACC